ATAACATCTATGTCAGCTTTTTTTACGAATGCATCTAAAGCTACTTGCTTTTTAGATGATCCCTCTAGAAGAGGGGGATTCTATCAAATCTTTCTAGTCTCTAGTCTAGTTACTTCGTTCCCTATTTCTTTTCTACTCGTGGGATCCTAAGGAAAATAATTTTGTTTCTACCGAGCTGAAACAAGAAGCCGAGGGTTCTAGTAAACCAAAACCATCATTTTCTAGCTATTTGGCTTCAATCTCCCCCTTTTTCAGCGCAAAAATTGAAGATTTAGTTACGATTGAAAGTTTTGTACTATCATCCATAGATCCTTTATTCATACTCATTCAATTGGAAAAATTGAACCAATCAAAAAAATTATGCTTCTCGACTCCATAATCCAAATTTTTTATTAAGATTCTGATTGCCTTTTGGATAGAAATCGTGAGAATGTATATTCTTTCCTCAAATGTCCTATTGAGGGGGAAAGGATTAAATCTTTTTAAGAAATAAAGTTTTTGATCGGAATATGAAAAAAACGGAAAGACCCCTTAACTATTTAAGTTGTTAATAGAACGAATCACACTTTTACCACTAAACTATACCCGCTACATATTCATTATTGGATATGAATGGACTATTTGTCCAACAAAGGAATCAGACGTAGTCAAGATAGCATCAGAATCATGAAGATTCCAGCATTAACACGTATTTTGTTCTGCTGTGGCGCGGGATTGAAAAAAAAAAAGAATAGGTGAATAGCAAAAAGTTTAGTCAAATTTAAATAATTTAATTAAATAATTTAAATAGTGTACTTTAAATAGTGTACTAAAGTTTTAAGTATTCTTTTTTTGAAACTTCCCTTCACTTGAACCGCCAGATTTTCTGAATTCGGGTAAATTGGGCCTCAAACTTTCAAGCTTGTCCTTTGCTTTGAACAAGTAAAAGATTTAAAATCTTAGAAATATGTGTTTTCTATTTGAGATTCTTTCTCTTATAAGATTTCTAAGATCTATTTCTTTTCTTTCTTAATACTTCCTTCTTATTAAGATTTCTTAAGTGAATTAGAATTATTCAGATGAATATAATTCTGAACTTCAACTTTCATTTATAATGAAATTCGTTTTTCATTAATGAATTTCTGAATCTTATACTTAAGAATAAGAAAAGAAAGACGAAAAATATTAAAAATATTAGTACTATATTACATTACTATTATACTCTAATACTATTACTAGATAGTACTAGAACATACTAGATATTACTAGAACAGAACACTTTTACTATAAAGACTAAATATTCTAATTTAGACTCTAATTTACTAGAATTACTTAGAAGATACTAAGAATAGATATAGAATCTCTAACATTTTAGATTTCAATTTCATATTTCAATATAGAATATATCATATTCATATTAAGATAGAATTCTAGAATATATAGAATATTCTATATTAATCTAGATATAGATAATTTCTTAATATAGATAATTTCTTAAAGAATTTCTAAGATAATCTATCTATTAGAATCTTATCTAATTTCTAAGAATTAGGAATGGCAATGAAAATTACTCTTCTTGTTTCAATAACAATTTTTCTTCGTTGGAACAAAAGAAGTACTGGCCCGGCCAGTACTTATACTTAACCAGGCCGGGGAAATGAACCTTTTGTACAAAATCAAAGAAGTAAGGTATTCTTTCTATTGGAGAAATCTGTTTCGAAGAAAATAAAAATGGTTCTCAATCTTCACTTCACGTGTGAAATCACATGAGAGATTTCCAATTTGGAATGGGGAGAGATGGCTGAGTGGACTAAAGCGTCGGATTGCTAATCCGTTGTACGAATTATTCGTACCGAGGGTTCGAATCCCTCTCTCTCCGACCCCCCTGATAACTTGAGATTTTAGAATCGGAAGAAATTTCGATTATTTTCTTTTATGAATCTTTTCTCTTTATCTAGCATCTATTCCATTTATTTCTACATTTACCTATGAAATACCTATGAAAAAAAAGTAAAAACGAATCTCATCTCTTTTTTTATTCTTCACGCCCAGGATTACGCCCCGGATCATTAGATAAGAATCCGAAGATGAAGAGAGAAACAAAGAATATTACTACTGTGTAAACGAATAGTTTAAGAGTAAGCATTACAAATCTCCAAGATAAGATCTTTTTTTTTAAGGAAATAGATCGCCTATTTTACGACACACACTATACACTATACACTATTTTGATATGACGCTCTAAAGATGAAAAAAGAAGGAAGTTTTTTTTTCAATTTATTTTTACGAATTTCTTTCTAATGTAATATTCTAATGGAATAAGATTCGTATTTTTTCATTACCAAAGATTTCTTGCCATATCCATATCTATAATTAGATATTGTATGGAATCTTATAAAGGAAAGGTCAGAACAAAAGAAGAAAGAAGTTGATTAGTTGATTAAAGATCATCGCCCCCTTCCCTTATTCAATTTCAATATAATATACAATAGAAAATATCAGAATTTCGCTTTTTGAATCGAGGGTTCCTAATTTCCAGACTTATCTGAATCTTATTTCTGATCTTATTTATTTTAAGAAGAAAAATCTCATCTTTTTTTTATCGAAGAAATTCTGAATTGAATCGAGATTTTCTTTTTATCGAAAACTTACAGCAGCTTGCCAAACAAAGGCTAAGAGAAAAAAGAGTAAAGGGATAATCGGCATAACGTCTACGATTGGATTGAAAAAGGCATAAGCCTCGGGCAATTTGGCGAATAAAAAACTACTCGAATAAAGGGTAGAATTAAGACAGATACAGATTAAACTAAAGATATTAAACATAACAAATATTCTTTTTTTGTTCTTAAAGATTAAAATGAAATTGAAATGATAAGAAATTATCAGATTGGATTGAGTTGTTTTTCTGAGGGATTTTTTAAAAGAAAAAAGCAGATAAAAGAAAGAAATTCTGATTTTTCTTTGACTTCTCCCCAATCAAGAATCCTTCCTTACATTATCCAATCAAATAAGAATACAAGGAATTCCATTTTCATACAATATCTTAATGGAATTCTAAGTAATGATCAATTAATCTATATCTATTGTGTTGAATCCCAGCGACAACATGTCCTATATTTCTTTTGGTTGGTTATTGACGAATAACCAATATTTAGCTTAGTTTTTCTTAGAACAAATCAAAATGGGGCGTGGCCAAGCGGTAAGGCAACGGGTTTTGGTCCCGTTACTCGGAGGTTCGAATCCTTTCGTCCCAGATCGTTTGCATCAGAAACGAAGGATTCTTCTCTAATTGAAATTGAAAATTGAATTCAACAATTTTATGTTTCATGTTGGATACACTGAATTCTAAGATTTATTATTAGAATCATATCTTTTTTTTTTACTTTTTTACTAAAGTATTTTATTCTTAAATATTCGTGATTATCTTCGTTAACGATTATTTGTTTTCTATGATGGAGATGGAGATGGTAAATAATAAGTAAATAATAATATTATAATCATGAAATCATATTTCATAAATAAAAAATGAGAAAATAATCATACTTCATGATTAATATTCATATTAATACATAAATTTAATACATAAATACATAATTCTTACATAAGAATATATATTCTATAATCTTATTAATAAGATTATCTTATTATTCTATAATTGAATATTTATGAATATTGAAATGAAATATTTAGTTTAGTATAGTTATTAGTTAGTATAGTATTTAGTTAAAGTGGCTAAAAACTTTTATCCATTCATGGGGATTTCTTTTTCATTTGAATGAAATGAAAGTCAAAGGCTTTTTTTGAGGTTTCTAATTTCTTTTCTTTTTTGAAAAGGAAAAGAAGGATCTTTTATTGATGGACAATCTCGAAAGATTTGTTGAAGATGTAAATAAGTTTGCTTAAAACTTATTTGTTTTTTCATGTGATATTATTCATATGAGAAAATCTGGGGTAATTTGAAGTGAAATCTCCGGATAAACACTTCTTTTTCAGTGTAGATTATTATGTATCGGTTCAACCAATGACTATTCATTATTCCATATTGAATCAATTGCATACGGTTCCAATTTAAAATATAATCAAAATTATAGGGATGTTATGGTAAAACTTCGTTTGAAACGATGTGGTAGAAAGCAACGTGCGACTTGAAGGACATGATTGGATGTGGATTCTGACATCCACCATTTTCTATACGAATGAAGATGCTCTTGTCTCGACATAATTTGTTCTGCTAGGAACCTAATTGGGTTTGTCTTGGGTTGCTAAATAAAGATACTAATGGTATAGAAAGGTATAGCATATGATGGAGCTCGAGCAAAAATGATTGATTCATTTATCGGGGGAATAATCTAGGGTTAGTGACAATCAATAAGTTAGACCAACTTTGTAAATAGATCATCAATATAGAAATATAGATAAACGGAGAGGTTCAAATTTGAACAAGTTTTTGAAATGAAAAAGAAATCAAATTTGTTGAAATTCTCAAACTGTTTCGATCAAGAGTGTATCACAAAGGAATCAATCGTTCGTATTATTTTTCCCTTTTCCATAGAAAAAACAAAAGGTATGTTGCTGCCTTTTTGAAAAGGAGTAAGGATCACCGAAGTAATGTCTAAACCTAATGATTTCACAAAGCGCAAAGCAAAGACAACAAATTCCGGAACAAGGAAACACTATTTTTACTAGTCTCAACAATTGGATCAGAATGATAAAAAAAAAATAGATCCGAAAGGAGACAAAAAAAGAGGTTAGAGACAGCTCAAGAAATTCTAAGGATTTCCTTTCAAACTCTTTCAAAACTACCCAACTTGAGTTAGGAGTACGAATGAATTTTCTTTTCTTTTTCTGTAAAGAAGGAAAAAAGGCTCAAATTACAGTCTAATTCTTTATGGATCCATTTTTATTTCTATCTATATAGATAGATAGGAATAAAAATTATAGAAATTAGAATCATTTTTTCTTGAGCCGTATGAGGAGAAAACCTCCTATACGTTTCTAGGGGGGCATTTTTTATTTACATCTATCCCAATGAGCCATCTATCGAATCGTTGCAATTGATGTTCGATCCCGAAGAGAAGGAAGAGATCTTCGAAAAGTGGGTTTTTATGATCCGATAAAGAATCAAACTTATTTAAATGTTCCTGCTATTTTATATTTCCTTGAAAAAGGTGCTCAACCCACAGGAACTGTTTATGATATTTTAAGGAAGGCAGAATTCTTTAAAGAATTTCGAGTTTCTTTTGATAAAAAAGAAAGTAAAAAAAAGAATCGTGAATAAAAAAAGGATAGGGTAACTAACTTTGTGTAATTCTTTATTCAAAGTTTCTTCTTTTTTTGTTCTATTCATACTTATTTTATTCTTTTTTTTCTTGTTTCTTTTTGTCGAACCCCCCCAACAAGGGGGGTTCGACAAAAAGAAACAAGAAAGCCGCTATTTTTTCTATTTTTACCTTTTCCTTAATTCCTTCTTTTTTTTCCGCTCAAAGTTCTTATTTATTCTTTATGTTGTGCTAATCCAACACAAATTTCTATATAATTTCTTGAAATTTGTTTTCTAAAAAGTCCATTCATATTGACAATGGCGTCTCAAACAAATATAATTTGATCGTATATAAATAGATCTTTTTATCCCCATTCCCTTATTGGATCTTTCCTTCACTTTAGTAAAATTAGTAAAATGGATGAGTTTGCTGGATTTTTTTTATTTCGATCATATCTACACCTCATATTGATCCGGGTTGCTAACTCAACGGTAGAGTACTCGGCTTTTAATTGCGACTATGATCTTTTACACATTTGGATGAAGGAATTCGTCTAGACTATTGGTAAAGTTTATAAGACCGCGACTGATCCTGAAAGGTAATGAATGGAAAAAAAAGCATGTCGTAAACAGAAAAGAAAAAAGAATAATATAATCATAGAAAAATAAGATTTCTAGTACTCATAATAGAAATAGAACGAGAATTTTTCTTTTTAGAACAATTTTTAAGTTCAGTAAAGTATTTCGGGTCTAGTGAATAAATGGATAGAGCCTTATGGCTCCAATTCGAGTAAGACAAAAAAGAAACGAGCTTCCTTTCTTAATTTGAATGATTACCCGATCGAATTACTAATTATACGTTAAAAATAGATTAGTGCCTGATGTGGGAAAAGGTTCTCTTGTAAATTGTGAGTGGACCATTGATTCTTTTTTTTTATGAATCCTAATTATTCTTTATTGTGGATTGGAGACGGATGTGTAGAAGAAATAGTATAGTGATAAAAAAAGAATCTTTTCCAAAGTCAAAAGAGTGATTGGGTTGCGAAAATAAAAGATTTTTACCCCTTTTTCTTATTGTTATTTTCTATTTTCTTTCTTTTATTGTTATTCTAGTTATATTAACAAGGAAAAGAAAACCAAATTGGATAGAAAGGGAAAGGAAAAAGATCTGTAGATTGGGCTCTCTGTCTCCGGGGTATATATTCTTTATTTGTTCTGACTTTTATATAATCTTTTACTTCTTAAATTCTCATTATGTTTTTTACATCAAAGTACAGTATAAAAGTATATATATATATATATTAATAATAGACTATATTATTAGTATTAGAATATCTTATTAGAATTATTTCTTAGAATATGAGAATAATAGAAGAATTTATTCTTCTATCGCATACGCCGTTCTGACCATATTGCACTATGTATCATTTCATAACACAAGAAGTGCCTCTCTTTTTTGGTTACATTAGAAATGTATTTCAATAGCAGAATTACAAATTACAAGGATATTTAGATTGAAAAAAGATAGATTTCGGCAACAAAACTTCCTATATCCGCTACTCCTTCAGGAGTATATTTACTCACTTGCTCATTATCATAGCTTAAATAGTTTGATTTTTTACGAACCTGTGGAATTTCTAGGTTATGACAGTAAATTTAGTTTAGTACTTGTGAAACGTTTAATTATTCGAATGTATCAACAGAAATCTTTGATTTCTTCGGTGAATTATTCTAACCAAAATGGATCTTGGGAGCACAAGAATTCTTTTTCTTCTCATTTTTCTTCTCAAATGGTATCAGAAGGTTTTGGAGTCATTCTGGAAATTCCATTCTCGTCGCAATTAGTATCTTCCCTTGAAGAAAAAAGAATACCAAAATCTCAGAATTTACGATCTATTCATTCAATATTTCCCTTTTTAGAGGATAAATTATCGCATTTAAATTATGTGTCAGATCTACTAATACCCCATCCCATCCATCTGGAAATCTTGGTTCAAATCCTTCAATGTTGGATCAAAGATGTTCCTTCTTTGCATTTATTGCGATTTTTTTTCCACGAATATCATAATTTGAATAGTCTCTTTACTTCAAAGAAATCCATTTACGTATTTTCAAAAAGAAAGAAAAGATTCTTTTGGTTCCTACATAATTCTTATGTATATGAATGCGAATATCTATTCCTGTTTCTTCGTAAACAGTCTTCTTATTTACGATCAATATCTTCTGGAGTCTTTCTTGAGCGAACACATTTCTATGGAAAA